GTGAGCCTCAGCTTCCGGTATCATAGCATGGGGTTTTCACTCCTCCCGATGCCGAGCTAAGAGTCTGAGGCGGCACCTCAGAAAAAGAGTAGCCGCTTTCCCGCTAGAATTCTTTTTTCATTCCAACGAATCAATAAAACCATCTCGGTCAATCTGAACAAAAGACACGACCCCTAGTTTCAGCAACCAGTCTTTCTACACCAAGGTTTCAGGTCTTTCTTGATTGGCTTACGACAAAGCCTTACCTGACCCCAGCCGCTACTTCACCCTCTTTTCAGGGAGATCGTGATGAGGCAAAAGGGGGCCTTATTAAAGTCCTCTGGGTCATCCACTAAGTGAGTGAAAGAGGTCTCATTGGGAGAATTGGGAAGAGAGAAGGCCAGCCTCCCACTATGTGAAAGAAGAGCTTTTTCTCTCATATTCACTTCTATAGAATAGGTAGTTCGCTTAGCCGCAGCTGAAACCATAGATCTTGCCCGGGATGCTCCCAAGGTAGGACTCCTAAATTGGAAAAAGAATGGAGGGACTGATTCTTGGTCCTCTGCTATGAATGATTTCATGTCTTCAAAGTGCAGGACTTGAGGACATCAGATATATGGGACACTTCGTCACATGGTCTAAGAAAGATGATGAGGCCTCTTGTATTTCCAGAAAAGTGGATAGAGCTCTTGCTAATTGTAAGTGCTTTGGCTCTCTGCCTTTATCTGAATCTGAAGTTGAATTCACCCCCAAGGGCCTCTCTGATCATAGTGCCTGTGTGGTTAGAACAGGGGTGCATATCCTTCCTTTTTCAACTTCATGACTGAACTCCCACTCCCCGAGTTCCACCCTATTGTGAGTAAGGTGTGGCAAACTGATGTCAAAGGCGATCCCATGTAGAAAGTCTGTGCAAAACTTAGATTGGTGAAATACGACCTCTCTGAGATATATGGTTTATGCCGGAAAGGTACGAAGTTGGACTAATTTGGAAACATTGGGCAATTTACTTTATACTTCTATTGCTGCTCAGAAGAAATAGAGGGATCAGAGACAGTCACTGTTGGAAACTGGGGAGTTGGCTGATAAAGATGGACAGTAACGATCGCGTAATATAAATTCTTCGGCCTCGTCATCGAAAGCGGCTTCCAATTGCTCGGAAATTCTAAGCTATATGGGGGACTTGGATGGTGAGCAAAAACAATTGATCAAGAAGTTGGTCAACTTTCGCATGAAAGAAGGTAAAAAAACAAGAGTTCGTGCTATTGTTTATCAAACTTTTCATCGCCCCGCTCGAACTGAACGCGATGTAATCAAACTTATGGTTGACGCCCTAGAGAATATAAAGCCCATATGCGAAGTGGAAAGAGTAGGAAGAGCAGGTACTATTTATGATGTCCCTGGGATTGTAGCCAGGGATCGTCAACAAACCTTAGCTATTCGTTGGACCCTTGAAGCAGCTTTCAAACGACGTATAATCTACAGGACAAGCTTAGAGCAATGTTCATTTGATGAGATACTGGATGCTTACCGAAAGAGGGGAATTGCACGTAAGAAAAGGGGGAATCTTCATAGACTGGCTTCCACCAATCGAAGTATCGCGCATTTCAGATGGTGGTAAAGTGAGACCACAAAAAGAGCTCTTCCGAATGATAAATAAAAAAAGTGCTTAGTTTCGTTGGAAAAACCAACGCAAATCTCATATTTACTTTATAAAGCCGGATATATAAAAGGTTGGAGAGAGTGACTTTATGAAATTCTCTTATGTTATGTAAGTAGCTATGTAGTTAGTTAGTCTTTTTTTTCTAGTAAGCCTCTTCCCTGTGTATTAGCCCCCCTTTTTTCAAAAAAGAAGCCCCAGCTCCCTAAGAGGGACCCTTCTCTGATAAGGAAGGAAACAAAAGAATCTCAATTTTACGACAAATCCGGTCCGATGGCTGTTCTCCACTAACCACAAAGATATAGGGACTCTATATTTCATTTCATCTTTGGTGCCATTGCTGGAGTGATGGGCACATGCTTCTCAGTACTGATTCGTATGGAATTAGCACGACCCGGCGATCAAATTCTTGGTGGGAATCATCAACTTTATAATGTTTTAATAACGGCTCACGCTTTTTTAATGATCTTTTTTATGGTTATGCCGGCGATGATAGGTGGATCTGGTAATTGGTCTGTTCCGATTCTGATAGGTGCGCCTGACATGGCATTTCCACGATTAAATAATATTTAATTCTGGTTGTTGCCACCAAGTCTCGTGCTCCTATTAAGCCCAGCCTTAGTAGAAGTGGGTAGCGGCACTGGGTGGACGGTCTATCCGCCCTTAAGTGGTATTACCAGCCATTCTGGAGGAGCAGTTGATTCAGCAATTTATAGTCCTCATCTATCTGGTGTTTCATCCATTTTAGGTTCTATCAATTTTATAACAACTATCTCCAACATGCGTGGACCTGGAATGACTATGCATAGATAACCCCTATTTGTGTGGTCCGTTCTAGTGACAGCATTCCCACCTTTATTATCA